TTGTTCTGGGGTAGATAGTGCACATGTTCAAAAAGGGTGTTTGATCGTTTAATAAAAAGTGCTTTAAGAGGATAAAGTGATAGAAGAAAGGTTTTCGCTTTCATTTTTGGGGTATGGGCCCAATAGCTTAATTTGGCTGATTCTACCAGGAGTTAAAGGTAAAGTGTAATTTTAGTGCTTTAGATTATGGGGAGGGGCCAAAAGTTTATTTTTGTAAAAACAAGCTTTATGGGAGGTATATAAACCTGGAGAAATTTTATTAAAGAATTGTTGTGAATTTGGGGCAAAATGGTGTATTAATAGGTTGTTTTTATAAGAAGGTGGGATTGAAGAAGGGTTTGTAAGGAAAAAATAAGTAAGCAATATTAAGACCCTTAAGATAAGGGGTATTTAATCTAAAAGGTATTTGTGTACCTTTATCATAGTATTTTATGCACTATTAATAAATTAAAATTAAGGGGCGGAGTGTTTGATGCCTTCCTAAAAGATACAAAAAGATACAAAAAGGTTTGGGGGGGGAGGGGGGGGGAATACCTAGGGATATTGGGCCGAATCAAGACCATAATATGCACTTGATATAATTTTATGCAATTCTTAAGTAATATCTATGAAGAATTATATTAAATTATTTATTTCAAGAAAATGTACTGCCTTGTTATAATTCACCTAAATGGAAAGTGACCAATGCCAGATGGAAGAGACCAAAAAAAAAAGGAACCCTATGCATATAAAAGAACGCCTTGGCATGGTGGGTCATGGACAATCGAGTTAACACCATTAATCAGATGCCAGATATAGTTATCCGAGGGGGGAGTGTTTACTCTGTGTGTTCCTGAAATAGGAACCAGATGCCAGTAATAGTTCATTTTGTGCTACCCCCACGATTATTGCCCCTGACCCATCAAGAACCGTTGACATTTATTTAAGCTGGTTGGTGGTCTCTTACTACATTAAGATTTTGAGGTCCAATACTAGTTGAGTCCTTGCATAGAAAATTTTGAGGAGGAGTTATGGGGATTATTCGAGTTATCAGGTTAGATGGACTGTCTTGTAGGCTTAATAATATGCCCATGTAATTTTTGGTTTTTTAATTGATGAATGAGGGGGTTAAACCAATTTATTCTTTTTTAATAATTAATGTTTTAGAGATAGGTTTTTATGTAAAATCTTCCATATTATGTATTAAATACATAATTATATGTAATATCATACATATAATGTATTAGTACAAGTATGTATGCATAATAATACATATAATGTACTTATACATCTATAGATTTTATTGTTTACTGGTAGAATTTTTGTACTATGATGTGCAGGAAATAGTTAAACTTAGAATATTATCTTTGGGAGATAACGGTGAAAGTTAAAATCTTTCTTTCCTGGCACTAGGGTGGGGTTTAACCTCCAATCTTCGGATTACAAAACCGATGCTTTTAAGTTAAGCTACTAGGGCATGGGGTTTAGTTAAGGAATTTGTTTTCTACTAAACCAGCTAAGGGGTTAAAGATAAGAAAGAGTATGAAGTAAAGGGTTGAGGCAATTTGACCAATAATAATAAAAGGATGTTCAACTGGTATTCCTCCAATTCATGTGAGAATTATTACGTCTGCAACTAAGGCTCAAAATAGAAATTGGGTAAAAGGCCGAAATGTGAGTCCTTGTTGTTTTGATGTATGTAGGAGAGGTACTAATATTAAAACTAAAATTGAGAATAGAAGTGCTAAGACCCCACCAAGTTTATTAGGAATGGATCGGAGAATTGCGTAAGCAAATAAGAAGTACCATTCGGGTTTAATATGAGGTGGTGTAACAAGTGGATTAGCGGGAGTAAAGTTTTCTGGATCGCCTAAAAGGTTAGGGGAAAATAATGCTAATGAGGTGAGTGCTGTTAATAGAATAATGAACCCCAGAAGATCTTTATAAGAAAAATAAGGGTGAAAGGAGATTTTATCTATATCTGAGTTTAAACCTGTAGGATTATTTGAGCCTGTTTCGTGGAGAAAAAGGGCGTGGAGAAGCGTTGCTGCTACAACTATGAATGGTAAAAGGAAGTGGAAGGCGAAGAATCGTGTTAAGGTTGCATTATCGACAGAGAAGCCCCCTCAAATTCACTGTACGAGTGCATTACCTATATAAGGTACTGCGGAAAGAAGGTTCGTAATTACGGTTGCACCCCAAAAAGATATTTGCCCTCATGGTAATACATAGCCTACAAATGCGGTCATTATAACAAGAAGAAGGAGGATGACACCAATGTTTCATGTTTCTTTGTAGAGATATGAGCCATAGTAAAGGCCTCGACCAATGTGGAAGTAAATGCAAATGAAGAAAAATGATGCACCGTTGGCATGTATGTTTCGAATTATTCAGCCATAATTAACGTCTCGGCAGATGTGGGCCACAGAAGAAAAGGCTGTAGAAATATCAGAAGTATAATGTATAGCTAGGAATAGCCCGGTTAAAATTTGTATTATTAAACAGAGAAGGAGAAGGGAACCAAAATTTCATCATGCTGAAATGTTCGATGGGGCAGGTAAATCAACTAGTGCATTGTTGGCAATTTTGAAGAGGGGGTGTGTTTTTCGTAGGCTGGCCATTAGATATTCTTGTAGTTGAACACAACGGTGGTTTTTCAAGTCACAGGTCTTGGTTAAAATCCGAGTAGGAATTATGAGTACTCTTCTTTATCTTTTTCTTTTAGGCTTGGTAGCAAGTTTGGTGGCTGTGGCCTCCAATCCTGCCCCTTATTTTGCTGCATTAGGTTTGGTTGTGGCGGCTGGGGTTGGTTGTGGTATTTTGGTTGGACATGGTGGATCTTTTTTGTCACTGGTGTTGTTTTTAATTTATTTGGGGGGCATACTTGTTGTATTTGCTTATTCAGCTGCTTTGGCAGCGGAGCCTCATCCTAAAAGTTGAGGGGATCAGTCGGTTATTGGTTATGTTTTGACCTACACACTATTGGTGGGGGGTTTTGGTTGATATTTATGTAAAGATTGACAGGGGTTTTGATTTATTACGGATGAAAAAGATTTTTATGTTTTGCGTGCTGAGGTTGTCGGAGTTGCCTTATTATACTCTTGAGGTGGGTTAGTCCTTATGGTTGGGGGTTTTGGGTTATTGCTTACTTTATTTGTAGTTTTAGAGCTGACTCGTGGTTTAAGTCGTGGGACTCTTCGAGCAATTTAAAGTATAAGCAAAATAATGGCTAGGATATTAGTTAAAATAAAAATGGTTAAATAGGTTTTAATTATTCCTTGCTGAGGGTCACTGGCATACGTGGATATCTTTATCTGCGTGGAGGCAACCCCTTTTGGGCCAGATTTTTCAAATCATATTTGGTCTAAAAGTTGTGTGGCAACTAACTGACCTAAAGTAAGGTTTAGTTTAGGCATGAGGCGGTGGATTGTTGATGGAAAAAACCCTAATATATTTGAGAAGTTGTGAAGGGTAACAATAGGGACAGTTTTGAATTGTTTAGAGGTTATTATTGCGAGCTCTAGGGCAGTTAAAAGACCAATAATTGTAACTGAGAGTGCTGCAAGTTTTAAAGAAAAAGGCATGGTTATAATAGGAGTTTTTAATGGTATAAAGTTAGATGTAATAACTAATCCTGCAATAATACTTCCTCAGGCTAGGCGTTTAATGGGATTTAAAACAGCGGGTTTATTTTCGTTAATAGGGGAAATAGGGAGAAACCGTGGAGACCCTATTACTACAAAGAAAACTACTCGAAAGCTGTAAACTGCTGTAAAAGAGGTGGCAATTAAGGTTAAAGTAAGGGCTCAGGCGTTTAGATGGGAGGTGTTTAAGGCTTCAATGATGGCATCTTTTGAGAAAAATCCTGCGAGGAAGGGGGTCCCTGTTAAAGCAAGGCTTCCAATAGTGAGGCAAGAAGAAGTAAAGGGTATAAGCTTAAGTAACCCTCCTATTTTTCGAATATCTTGTTCATCATTTAGGCTGTGAATAATAGAGCCAGAGCAAAGAAATAGCATTGCTTTAAAGAAAGCGTGGGTACAAATGTGAAGGAATGCCAGTTGAGGTTGATTTAGCCCAATAGTTACTATCATTAAACCAAGTTGACTTGATGTTGAAAAAGCTACAATTTTTTTAATGTCGTTTTGGGTTAGGGCACATGTAGCAGTAAATAGAGTAGTCAAAGCTCCAAGACATAGGCAAATAGTAAGGGCTAGTTTATCATGTTCTATTATCGGGTGAAGTCGAATTAGAAGAAAGATTCCTGCTACAACTATTGTGCTTGAATGAAGGAGGGCAGATACCGGGGTAGGACCCTCTATGGCTGAGGGGAGTCAGGGGTGAAGGCCAAATTGGGCTGATTTTCCAGCAGCGGCTAAGATTAGGCCTAATAGTGGAATAGTTATATTTAAATCTTTAGATAAAAAAAAGATTTGTTGGATTTCTCATGAGTTGAGGTTTGTTGCTATTCAAGCCATGCTTAAAATTAGCCCAATATCTCCTACTCGGTTATATAGGACTGCTTGTAAGGCTGATGTATTTGCATCTGCACGTCCGTATCATCAGCCGATTAGGAGGAAGGATATAATTCCTACACCTTCTCAGCCAATAAAAAGTTGGAATATATTGTTAGCGGTTACTAGAATAATTATTGCTACAAGAAAAAGAAGGAGGTATTTGAAGAAGCGGTTTATTTGTGGGTCTGAGTGTATGTACCAGGATGCAAATTCTAAAATGGATCAGGTTACAAATAAAGCAATAGGCGTGAAGATTAAGGAGTAGTGATCAAATTTGAAGCTAACGTTGATGTCAAAGTTTGTAATATTTATTCAATGTCAATTAGTAATAATGCTTTCTGTACCTTGGTCAAGAAAAATTATTAGTGGAAGAAGGCTAATAAAAAATGAAGTGCTGACAGCTGTTTTTACATGTGTAGAGGCCCACTCGGGTTTTTGAGGTGTTGGGTTAATAGTCATAAAAAGGGGAAAAAGAAGAATGCTTAGGGTAAGGATAAGTAAGGACGAGAAAATTAAAGGTATATGCATAGCTGCTACTTGGATTTGCACCAAGAGTTTTTGGTTCCTAAGACCAATGGATGAACTGTTATCCTTTAGAAGCGCGAGTGAGCCGCGGAGTTTAACCACGGGCCTAAAAGTTAGCAGTTTTTATTGTCTCAAGACCTCTCTCGGTGGGTAAGAGGATTTTAACCTCTATTTTTAGAACCACAATCTAATGTTTTTATTCAAACTATACCTACAATAACACCAGCCTCACATAAGTTCGGGTTTAACAATAAGAAGAATAATAGGAATTAAATGTATAGTAATCGTTAGGTGTTCTCGAGTGTGGAATGGGTAAAGTCCTATTATATGCGTGGGTGTTGGCCCACGCTGTGATGTAAGGAAAAGGTGGAGGGAGTAGGCGGCTGTAATCAGGGTGCCTGATCCTGTTAAAATAAGTGTTCAGAAGGATCAGTTGAATAAAGCTGAAATAATTATTAATTCTCCTATTAGGTTGGGCAGAGGAGGGAGGGCAAGGTTAGCTAAGTTAGCAATAAATCATCATGTAGCCGTTAGTGGAAAAAGTATTTGTATTCCTCGAGCTAAAATTATAGTTCGACTATGGGTTCGTTCATAAGTTGTATTAGCTAAACAAAAAAGGGCTGAAGAGACTAGACCATGGGCAATTATAAGAATAATAGCTCCTGTAAGGCTTCATGGGGTTTGGATTAAAATTCCTGCTACCACTAAGCCCATATGGCTTACAGAGGAGTAAGCAATGAGTGATTTTAGATCAGTTTGTCGCAGGCAGATAGAGCCCGTTATAATAATCCCTCATAAAGCTAAAATAATAAAAGGATAGGCTATATCTTTGGTAAGGGGGTCTAAGATTGTTGTTATTCGAATTAAACCGTATCCCCCCAGTTTTAATAGAATTGCGGCTAGAACTATAGAGCCTGCTACTGGGGCTTCTACATGGGCCTTGGGAAGTCATAGGTGGGCACCGTAGAGTGGTATTTTTACGAGGAATGCAATTAAACAGCCTGCTCATCAAATTTTATCCCCTCAGGAGTGGAGGTTTATAGTTTGTGAGTAGTTAAGGACAAGTATTGAAAGGGTACCTGAATTTTGTTGTAAAATTAGAAGAGAAACTAGTAGCGGGAGGGAACCGGCTAGGGTATAAAATAAAAAGTAGGTGCCTGCATTTAAGCGTTCAGCTTGGTTGCCTCATCGGGTAATAAGTATAAGTGTTGGAATTAGGGTTGCTTCAAATATCAAGTAAAATATAATAATTTCTGTTGCACCAAATGCTATAATAAGAAAAGTTTGGAGGGAGGTTATTAGTGTTAAGTATATTCGTTGACGATTTAATGGTTCATGATTCATATGGTTTTGGCTAGCCAGAATTATTAATGGGAGAAGTCAACAAGTGAGAATTAAAAGGGGTATGGACAGTTGATCTACCCCTATATAAGGGTTGGAGACTGTTCAGCCTGCCTCTGAGTCTTGTTTGAGTCAGGAAAGGCTGGCTAAAGCAATGAGTAGGCTTTGTGCTGTTGCGACTGATCAAAGTCATTTTTGGGGTGCTAATCAAATAGTTGGAAAAAGTATAATTGTGGGTAATAAAATTTTTAGCATTGTAGAAGGTTAAGGTTTTGTAAGTGATCAGTCCCGTGGGTTCGTGCTGTGGCAACGAGAAGGGCTAGCCCAACACTAGCTTCACAAGCAGAAAAAGTAAGGAGAAATATAGGGGCGGGAGAGAAAGTAATTGATTCAAGTTGAAGGGTTCAGAGAGCTAAAGCAACAAAAAGGGAAAGTATTATCCCCTCTAAACACAATAATGCTGACAGTAGGTGGGTTCGATGGAAGGCTAGGCCAATAAGTCCTAATGTAAAAGCTGAGGAGAAGCTAAAGAGAGCTAGGGACATAAAAGGGCTATGGATTTAAACCATAATTTTCTGAGTCGAAATCAGAGGTCTTTTGTTGGACTAACCCATTATTCGGCTCACTCAAGACCCCCTTGAAGTCATTCATACATTAAACCCAGGGTAAGAAAAATAAGAATTAGTGCAGCTCAAAACAAAGTAGAAAGGGGGTTTAAAAGTTGGCTTCCTCAGGGGAGGGGGAGAAGAAGGGCAATTTCTAAATCAAAGAGAAGGAAAAGAATTGCGACTAAAAAGAATCGAAGGGAAAAAGGAAGGCGAGCTGACCCTAGCGGATCAAATCCGCATTCATATGGCGAAAGTTTTTCTGCGTCTGGGTTTATTTGGGGTAACCAGAACGCAACTACGGCTAGAAGTAAAGACAGGGTTGTTGTAATTAAAAAAATAGTTGTAATTAAGTTCATTATCTTTCCTTGGATTTTAACCAAGACTAAATGATTGGAAGTCATTTGTACTAACTTTAAATACTAGAAAGATATGAGCCTCATCAGTAGATAGAGACGTAAAGGAATAGTCATACGACGTCTACGAAGTGTCAATATCAGGCAGCTGCTTCAAATCCGAAATGGTGATCAGAAGTAAAGTGATGTTGGATTTGTCGGAGAAGGCAAATTGCCAAGAATGTTGAGCCAATAATAACATGAAGCCCATGGAAGCCTGTAGCGACAAAAAAGGTTGAGCCATATACGCCGTCAGCAATTGTGAATGGGGCTTCATAATATTCTATAGCTTGGAGGGCGGTGAAGTAGAAGCCTAGAAGAATAGTTAAAGTAAGAGCTTGAATTGCTTGTTTACGTTCTCCTTCCATAAGGCTGTGATGCGCTCAAGTGACTGTGACACCGGATGCTAAAAGAACTGCAGTATTAAGCAGAGGTACTTCAAATGGGTCAAGTGCGGTAATACCTTTGGGTGGTCAACATCCCCCAAGCTCGGGGGTTGGTGCTAGGCTTGAGTGGTAAAAAGCTCAGAAGAATCCAAGGAAAAAAAATACTTCTGATGTAATAAATAAAATTATTCCATAGCGCAGGCCTTTTTGGACAGGAGGGGTATGGTGACCTTGAAAAGTTCCTTCACGAATAATATCACGTCATCATTGAATTATTGTTAGAAGAAGAAGGATTAGGCCTAAAGTTATTAATGTGGTTGAGTGAAGGTGAAATCAGATTGCAAGACCTGATGTTATTAAAAGAGCAGCTACTGCGCCAGTAAGGGGTCAAGGGCTGGGGTCGACTATATGATATGCGTGTGCTTGGTGGGCCATAAATGTTTTCTTGTAAATAAAGGCTTACTAATAAAACAAACACGTATGCCTGAATTATAGCTACTGCTACTTCAAGAATAGTAAGAAGAAATAAGATAACTAGGGTAAGGAATGCGACGGAAGTTATTGTTGGGAAAAGAACTGCAATTGCAGTTGCAATAAGTTGAATTAAAAGATGGCCGGCTGTTAAATTAGCTGTAAGTCGGACCCCTAATGCTAAAGGTCGAATAAATAAGCTAATAGTTTCAATAATAATAAGAACTGGAATTAGTAATACTGGGGTGCCTTCAGGTAGAAGATGCCCTAAGGATATAGTTGGTTGGTTTCGTATCCCAATAATAACCGTAGCAAGCCAAAAGGGAATAGCAAGGCCTATATTTAATGAAAGTTGGGTTGTAGGGGTGAAAGTGTAGGGTAAAAGGCCTAATGTATTAATAGAAATTAAAAATGCCATTAGTGAGGTCAGAATAAGGGCTCATTTGTGACCCCCCTGATTTAAAGGGGAAAAAATTTGATAGGAAAAGCGATTAAAAAACTGCCCTTGAAGTGTAATTAGTCGGTTGTTTAGTCATCGATTGGAAGGGGTAGGGAAAAGAATACATGGAAAAATTAGGGCAATAATAATTAAAGGAATGCCAATATAGGTTGGGCTTATAAATTGGTCGAAGAAGCCTAATGCCATGTTCAGCTTCAGGCTTCTACTCCGGGTTTTAAGGAACTAACCGCTTCGGGCTCATTGCTAAAGTAATGTTTTATAATTTTAGATGGAATAAAAATCAAGAAAATTAATCATGATGTTAATAGAACATAGAATCAGGGATTTGGCAGTAATTGTGGCATATCACAAGGGGCGGTCGGGAGCCACCAATTTTTAACTTAAAAGGCTAACGCTGAACCCTTTTCAGCTTCCTGGTGAAACGTCTTCGAGTATTAAAGATGATCAGTTTTCAAAGTAAATTAAAGGCACAGCTTCAACTACAATTGGTATAAAGCTGTGATTAGCACCACAAATTTCAGAGCATTGCCCATAATACACCCCAGGGCGTGCAGCAATAAAAGCTGTCTGGTTTAGTCGACCTGGCATAGCGTCTGTTTTTAGGCCTAAAGAGGGCACAGCTCAAGAGTGGAGAACATCATCGGATGCAATTAAAACTCGGATTGGGGAGTTTATTGGGATAACTATTCGGTGGTCTGCTTCAAGAAGTCGGAACTGTCCAGGGGTTAAGTCTTGAGTGGGAATTATATATGAGTCAAAGCTAAGGTCTTGATAATCGGTGTATTCATATGTTCAATATCATTGATGGCCTAAGGCTTTAACAGTTAGGTGGGGATTTCCGATCTCGTCTATAAGATAAAGAATACGAAGAGAAGGAAAAGCAATTAGGAATAAAATGATTGCTGGTAAAATTGTTCATACAATTTCGATTTCTTGGGAATCTAAAATAAATTTGTTTGTTAGTTTAGTAGAGACTATAGCAATAATAATATATAGAACTAAAGTACTAATAAGAAAAACAATTATTAATGCGTGATCGTGGAAATGAAGAAGTTCTTCTATTACAGGTGAAGCTGCGTCTTGGAATCCTAATTGTGCTGGGTGTGCCATAAGTTTACTAAATAAAAGATACGCAGGGCTTTAACCTACAATTCTGTCTCGACAAGTCAGTGTAATAAATGTTTTACTAGTATCTTCCTGGAAGAAAGAAGCAGAAATGGTTATGCGGCTGGCTTGAAACCAGCACGAGGGGGTTCGATTCCTTCCTTTCTCGTGGTGTGGGACTTGAACAAAAGCAGGTTCTTCAAATGTGTGATAAGGAGGGGGACATCCGTGAAGTCATTCAACATTTATAGAAGTGAGTTGGGTAGATAAGACTTCTCGTTTAGCAGTAAAAGCTTCTCATAAAATAAACAAAAATATAATTACGGCAATAAGGGATATTAAAGAGCCAATAGAAGATACTGTGTTTCAGAGGGCATAGGCATCTGGATAATCCGAGTATCGTCGTGGCATCCCGGCTAGGCCAAGGAAATGTTGAGGGAAAAAAGTTAGGTTTACTCCTACAAATATAATGCCAAAGTGGATTTTTGTTCAGGTGTTATGCAGGGTATAACCTGAAAATAGAGGGAATCAGTGAACGAAGGCTCCTATAATGGCGAATACAGCCCCTATTGATAAAACATAGTGAAAATGGGCAACTACATAATAGGTATCGTGTAGGGCGATATCTAAAGAGGAATTAGCGAGTACAATACCTGTTAATCCTCCTACTGTAAAAAGAAAAATAAAACCTAAGGCCCAGTAGAGGGGGGTTTCTCATTTAATTGAGCCGCCGTGAAGAGTAGCTAGTCAACTAAATACTTTTACTCCGGTAGGGATTGCGATAATTATCGTTGCGGAGGTAAAATATGCTCGAGTATCTACATCTATTCCAACTGTAAATATATGGTGGGCTCAAACAATAAAACCTAGAAGGCCAATTGCTATTATAGCCCAAACTATTCCTATATAGCCGAAAGGTTCCTTTTTACCTGAATAATAGGCAACGATATGAGAAATTATACCAAACCCTGGTAAAATTAAAATGTAGACTTCAGGATGACCAAAGAATCAGAATAAGTGTTGATAAAGAATTGGGTCACCCCCTCCTGCGGGGTCAAAGAATGAGGTGTTAAGATTTCGATCGGTAAGAAGTATAGTAATGCCAGCGGCTAGTACTGGGAGGGATAAAAGGAGCAGCACAGCTGTTACTAAAACAGCTCAGACGAATAAGGGTGTTTGGTATTGAGAAATGGCTGGCGGTTTTATATTAATAATAGTTGTAATAAAGTTGATTGCTCCAAGAATTGATGAGACACCAGCTAAGTGGAGAGAAAAAATAGTTAGGTCAACAGAAGCTCCTGCATGTGCCAGATTTCCGGCGAGTGGGGGGTAAACAGTTCACCCTGTGCCCGCTCCGGCTTCAACTCCAGATGAAGCTAAAAGAAGAAGAAAAGATGGGGGCAGAAGTCAGAAACTTATATTATTTATTCGAGGAAAGGCCATATCAGGGGCACCAATTATTAGGGGAACTAATCAGTTCCCAAAGCCCCCGATTATTACGGGTATTACTATAAAAAAAATTATTACGAAGGCATGCGCAGTCACTAAAACATTATATACCTGATCGTCACCTAATAGTGATCCGGGTTGGCCCAGTTCCGCTCGAATTAAAAGGCTTAAGGCTGTGCCAACTATTCCAGCTCAGGCACCAAAGATTAAGTAGAGGGTGCCGATGTCTTTATGATTAGTGGAAAATAGTCAACGGGTAATTGCCACAGGTAAGATGGCCGAAGCTTAGGCGGTGGATTGTAGCTTCACATATAGAGGTTTAAATCCTCTTCTTATCAGCTCCGTGGTGTAAAAAGCTCATTGAATTGCAAATTCGAAAGTGTAGGCTAATTGCCTGCCGGGGCTTTTCCCGCCTTTTACGAGCGGCGGGAAAAGGTAGATGGATGCTCGCTGGTTAGAGCGCTTAGCTGTTAACTAAGTTTTTGTAGGATCGAGGCCTTCCCATCTAGAAAAGCTTTAGCTTAATTAAAGCGTCTGGGTTGCATTCAGAAGATGTGGGATAGAATCCTGCAAGTTTTAGGGAATTAGAGACAGAGTTTGGAAGATTTTAACTTCCGTTGAAAGCTTTGAAGGCTTTTGGTTTGGTTAACCTAAAACTCTTTTAGGGGTGTTTTTGGGGATAAGTGAAGAATTAAAAACCATAAAGGTATGTCGTGGATAAAATTATGGGTGTAACTGGTAAAAGGGTTAATGCTGTGGCCGTAAAGGTGGATATTGTAATTTTATTCTTTTTGGTTATTAGGCGTCAGGATAGCTTGGTTTTAGTTGAGTTTGGGAAGATAGTAATAATTAAGAAGTAGCATAATCGTGTGTAAAAAAACAGGCTAATAAGGGCACTTATTACAATTAGGGTTGCGGCTGTAGTTATCTCTTGTTTAGTTATTTCTTCTAAAATTATTCATTTTGGGGAGAAGCCTGTTAATGGTGGGAGTCCTGCTAGTGAAAGTAAGACAAGGGTTATGGTAATTATTGGTGTGGGGTTTTTTGATCAGGAGAGGGAAATAGTGCTGATTTTTGTTGATGCAGATTCTTTGAGAGTAAAAAAGGCTGCTGTAGTTATAATAATATAAATGCTTAGTGCTAGGATAGAAAAGTTTGGTGAGTACTGGATAATAATAATTATTCAGCCGAGATGTGCGGTTGATGAATAGGCAAGGATTTTTCGTAGTTGGGTTTGATTTATACCTGCTCAGCCCGCTCAGCCTGCTGAAACTAGACCAAGTAATGTAAGGAGTTCTGGGTGTGATGTATAAGAGGTTTGGATAAGAAGAGCAAAAGGTGCTAATTTTTGTCATGTAGATAAAATTAATCCTGTTGTAAGGTCTAGCCCTTGTATCACTTCTGGTAATCAAAAGTGGAAAGGTGCAAGTCCTAGTTTTAATGACAGGGCTGTGATAACTAAGACGGTTGAAATATTGTTTTTAATTTCAAGAATATTTCATTGGCCTTCTATTCATGCGTTGAGGGATGTGGCAATTAGTAAAGTTGATGTGGCGCAGGCTTGAATAAGAAAATATTTTGTTGCAGCTTCTAATGCTCGAGGGTGGTTGTGTTGTGCTATGAGTGGTAAAATTGCTAGAGTGCTGATTTCAATACCAGCCAAGCTAATAATTCAATGTGAGCTTAAAAAGGTTAGAACCGTCCCTGAGCCTAATGAAAAAATTAAGACGTATTTTACGAAAGCGTGTATAGTCATGGTGGAAGGAAAAAGGTTTTAACTTTCATTTTTGGGGCATGAGCCCAATAGCTTAAGATTTAGCTGATCCTGCCTAATAGGAAATGGTGTAATGGAAGCACCTGGAGTTTTGAATTCTTGAGTAAGGGTCCAAATCCCTTTTTCCTAAGAGCCGGAGGGATTTTAACCCTCATAAGTCACTCTATCAAAGTGGTCCTTAAAAATTCGGGCACAGCTCCATAGAATTTATAGTTGGGGTGGAAGGCCAACAAGTGCAATTGGAAGTGCTGTGTGTCATAAAATAAGTGCAAGTGTAATGGGTAGGAAGTTTTTTCAGACTAGGTGTATAAGTTGATCATAACGAAATCGGGGGTAAGAGGCTCGGACTCATAAAAATAGAACTGAAAGAAGTGCGGCTTTAGTTATAAGGTTAATTGAAGTAAGTTCTGGGGTAAGTGGGATGTGTGAGGCTCCTAAAAATAAAATGGCCGAGAGGGTATTTATAAGTAAAATGTTAGCATACTCGGCTAAGAAAAATAGTGCGAAGGGCCCGCCTGCATATTCTACATTGAAACCTGAGACTAATTCTGATTCACCTTCAGTGAGGTCAAATGGGGCCCGGTTTGTTTCTGCGAGGGTAGAAACATATCATATTGCTATTAACGGCCATGCTGGTAGTATAAGTCAGATGGTTTCTTGTGTTGTATTAAATATTTGAAGGGTAAAGCCTCCTGTAAATATAATAGCGGATAGAAGAATTAAGCCTAGGCTAACTTCGTAAGAAATTGTTTGTGCAACAGCTCGTAGGGCTCCAATTAGGGCATATTTTGAATTTGATGCTCATCCGGATCCAAGGATGGAGTAAACTGCGAGGCTTGATAGGGCAAGGATAAATAGTACTCCTAAATTTAAGTTTGTAACGGGGTAGGGGGTAGGTATCGGAGCCCAGAGTATTATGGCTAGCATAAGTGCTAATATAGGTGCAAATAAGAATAGGAATGGAGATGCGGTGGAGGGGCGGATAGGCTCTTTGATAAATAATTTTACTCCGTCTGCAATAGGTTGAAGTAGGCCATAAGGTCCGACTACGTTTGGGCCTTTTCGCAGTTGTATATAGCCAAGTACTTTTCGTTCAATAAGTGTAAGAAAAGCTACTGCTAAAAGGACTGGTACAATATAGGCTAATGGGTTAATTAAGTAAATTAATACAAGCATAGTTGGGAAGAGGATTTGAACCTCTGAGAAAAAGGGCTTAGGCCTTTCGCATTTTACCGGGCTCTGCCATCGCAACTCCAAATATCTTTTGGGATTTTATGCTCTTCTTTATTTAATTGAGTTGGTTTCATTAAGTAGAAGTAAGGCATATCAGGGGTAGTGGCCTTATTTCTTCGATCCTTTCGTACTAGAAGAAATAGCTTTACAGATAGAAACTGACCTGGATTACTCCGGTCTGAACTCAGATCACGTAGGACTTTAATCGTTGAACAAACGAACCCTTAATAGCGGCTGCACCATTAGGATGTCCTGATCCAACATCGAGGTCGTAAACCCCCTTGTCGATATGGACTCTTAAAGGGGATTGCGCTGTTATCCCTAGGGTAACTTGGTCCGCTGATCGGCTAAATTGCCGGATCTAGGTGGTCAGAAATTCTGTGACTTAGAGGTGTGCCTCATGGTTCAGGAGGAAAGTCTATTTTCCGCGTGGGAGATTTGTTTTTTCCCGTGGTCGCCCCAACCGAAAACTTCAATCATTTTCTATTATTGGTCTATGCTCTTTTTTATTAAGGTAAAAAAATAGTTGATTTTTGTCTTAAGCTCCATAGGGTCTTCTCGTCTTGTAGGTTTATGCCCGCTTCTGCACGGGTAAATCAATTTCACTGATTGGAAAGGGGAGACAGTTAAGCCCTCGTTTCACCGTTCATACAGGTCTTTATTTAAAAGACAAGTGATTGCGCTACCTTTGCACGGTCAAAATACCGCGGCCGTTAAACATAGTCACCGGGCAGGTGGGACCTCTTATACGTTGATTTTTGCAAGAGGCGATGTTTTTGGTAAACAGGCGAGGCTTGTGTTTGCCGAGTTCCTTCCCTTTCTTTTAATCTTTCCTTAAAGCTCTCCAGTGTAGGGTTAACGATAAAATTTATGTGGGGTTTTCTTGATTTTGTTGTAGAATCACTTTTCCCTCTTTGATTGGGTTCGTTAAATATTAGTGGTGGGTCCGATCTAGCTTACACGTGGGCGTGGAGAAGAGGTTGTCTTCTTGTTACTCATTCTAGCAGTATCTCTCCTATGGGTGCATAGGATGGCCTAATATTATAAGGGGTTTAGGGTTATTTTATCAGAATAATAGATTTATTTATCTGTCTGAGCTTTAACGCTTTCTTTGTAGATGGCTGCTTTTAGGCCCACTAAAGCGGTAATCTTGTTAAGTGTGACTCTTAACCTCCTGGTTAGGTTGTGTCCTGGTTCAAAGGGGCTGTACCCCCTTTGACTAACTCTCGTGGTTTTCTCTGTCTCTTAAGGCTGAAAGCTTGTTTGAAGGGAGGATAACGAGGCTGGACTTATATCCATTTCTTAGGCAACCAGCTATCACCAAGTTCGATAGGTCTATCACCTCTACCTGAAGATCTTCCCACTCTTTTGCCACAGAGACGGGTTGGCCCTGTTGAAGGCTGTCTTGGGGTAGCTCACTTGGTTTCGGGGATAAGAACTAAAGTTTCTCTTTGCTCTCTAATTTCTAGCTAGACCATGATGCAAAAGGTACGAGGGTAAATCTCTGCTTTTTTAGGCTTAAATAAATTATTTCATTTCTTTTTCAGCTTTCCCTTGCGGTACTAATTCTATAGCTTCTGGTGCCTTTTCTGTCGCCCATACTAAGGCAGGAAAATGATTTGTTTGTTTATGATAAGAATTTATTAAAGATTTAAAAATAATGATGAAAAAACTTTGGTGGTTGAGCTAGCTGTTTAGCTCAGAACGACCCAATTTGCATGGGTGTAGTCTCGGTGTAAGGGAGGTGCCTAACTATCTCAGCCACGTTCTGGGTTCCAAGTGCACCTTCCGGTACACTTACCGTGTTACGACTTCTCTCCCCTCCTTTAAAAAATTTTTTGTTATTTTACTAGGTTATTTGAGGTTTGTTGGGGAGAGTGACGGGCGGTGTGTGCGCGTCTCAGAGCCTAAGTTCAAAATGACTCTCTACTTCATTTTTACTACTGAATCCACCTTCAGATGTTGGTTTCACAGCATTATTCGTATTTTCTGTTACAGAAAATGTAGCCCATTTCTTTCCACTCCATAAGCTACGCCTCACCTGACGTTTTGGGTTTAACCCATTTTGCTTACTGTTTTTCCTTCACAGGGTGAGCTTGCGACGGCGGTATATAGGCGGGGGGGGCAAGGAGTGGTGAGGTTAAGCGGGGGTTATCGGTTCTAGAACAGGCTCCTCCAGTTGGGTATAAGACACCGCCAAGTCCGTTGGGTTTCAAGCTAGCGCTCGTAGTGCCCGGGCGGATGTTTTGTAAGGGTAGCATCAAAGTTTAGGGCTAAGCATAGTGGGGTATCTGATCCCAGTTTGTTTCTTAGCTTTCGTGGGGTCGAGGGTTATTAAAGCTACTTTCGTAGTTGGGTTTCGCACCCTCGTGTACGTACTACGGTTTGGAGGGCATTTGGCTTTATTTGTTTGATTCCCCTAGCCACATTTTACGCCGTAGTTATCGACTTGAGTTTCTCGTATAACCGCGGTTGCTGGCACGAGTTTAACCAACTCTGAGTTTTGGCCCTGACTAAGTCGAGTTTTCACTCATGGCTTAATGTTTATTACTGCTGAGTTCCCTTAGGGGTGTGGCGCATAGCAAGGCGTCTTGGGCTACTTATACGAGAGCCTGATGCCGGCTCCTCGTCCCAGGGTGGGGGATTGAGGGCATTCTCACAGGGGTGCGGATACTTGCATGTATAAGTCGGGCCAGGGCCGATAATAAAGTCTGGACCAGGTTTTTATGCTTGTAGAACCTTTTTCGTGTTCATCTTAACAACTTCAGAGTTATACTTTAATTAAGCTATACTAGC